AAATAGGGGTATAGTTTGTCATGACATAGTCGTCCTACCAATAACAATTGGTGTGGGGACTTACTAATGAAAAAAGGGTCCGCTTTTGACTATACTATAACTAACCCATTTCATTCGATTTTATTCGAAATCGAATTTGATTAACTCATGCGAATCAAAGAGATTCTCTGTATACTTTATATATATTATGTACATGGTTACTTTTTTGATTAGAAATAGGAAAAAAATCTTGATTATCCATTAAAAATGGAAAATGCAAACTATCCTTTTTTTGGAAAAAAGCCCCTTATCGGATTTGAACCGATGACTTACGCCTTACCATGGCGTTACTCTACCGCTGAGTTAAAAGGGCCTATTTTATTCCATTCCTGAATAAGCCAATGTGTAGACATAGTATAGATCTCTATCTATCTACATATATTATATATATAGATAGAGATATAGGCATATAAGCCTAGGTGGACCCAGTAGGCGCATCGTGTCATACATATTTGAAAAGCATTTTTTTCGTAGAGCACCGACTTTCTTTTTCATTTACTTTTATTGATATTGACCCCTATCCCAACGAGATTCAAGTAATTGATACCCAATTTAATTTGACGTAGATCAAAGATATTTGGATATGGGATCAAATCAGGTAATGAAAAGATTCCACTCATACCCGGAATCAAGCTCTTATAAATGCTTATAAAAAAAAGAAACTTTCTCGCGTATTGTTTCGTAATTTTATTTCCTAGCTGTGAGATAGGAATATTGCATCTTACGAATCCTTGAATCGATCGGGAAAGATGAAAGAATCGAGTTTCGCCTTTTTATGTCGGACCAATCGCGGGGGATCCTATACTTTATACTTCAGCTTCATTAATTCTACCCCATTCCATTAATTCGAACGTACCCCATTTCATTTAGAACATTCCTTTCTAAAATGTCTAAAATGAAGGAATTCCGCTTTAGGATTTCTATCTCGATAGATATAGAATGTTTCTATCTCTATAGCAAATCAGATAGAAATTGAATATATGGAACTTTTGAATGGTTCATGAACCAAGAATGAAAAAGAAAGAATTCGACCGGAATCATGAAAGAGAGAAACCTTTTTCGGATTTAGTCACACCATTCTATTATATTGACAATTCCAAAAAACTATTCATACTATAATATAATATGATATCAATCGGGCAGATATGCCCCCATCGTCTAGTGGTTCAGGACATCTCTCTTTCAAGGAGGCAGCGGGGATTCGAATTCCCCTGGGGGTAGGGTACTACGAAAGGAGGTTGATAGTGTATTAGCAATAAGTCTCGAATTGATTCTTCCTGGGTCGATGCCCGAGTGGTTAATGGGGACGGACTGTAAATTCGTTGGCAATATGTCTACGCTGGTTCAAATCCAGCTCGGCCCAAGAATTCTGCGATCCATCATGAGATTCTCTAAGAAATTTGTCCGGCGGAAACGCCGGGTGAATAAAGAAAAGAGAGATTTTAGATCCTATTTTTTTCTAGATCTTCTTCTTTATTTTAATGATCTAGATTCCGATCTAAAATCGAAAAATGAAAAGATAGGGAAAGAAGGAAAGTAATTGAATGGTTTAATTCGGAATTTCTTAGAAAAACAATTTCCTATTAATTTCCCACGACTTTCCATTTTACAGTAAGAGTACTGGGACTCCACACCGTTCCTACAAAAGTACATATCCATGTAGATATTACGGGATGAATCGTCCTTTTCTGCAATAGGCCGAGAACTGGTTTTAATCAAATCATTACGAATATATATGTTGTATACCTTATTTCGCTGGGATTGTAGTTCAATGGTGAGAGCACCGCCCTGTCAAGGCGGAAGTTGCGGGTTCGAGCCCCGTCAGTCCCGACCTACTATCAGATGATTCCACCAATTGATTCCACCAATTTCTCTCTTTTTTTTCGAGAGTTTTGGAGCGGGATCTAATGCCCATTCCCAGAGGGGTCCTTTATTTTTGGCGCGGCCCTCTCGCCAAAAGAACAAACTCACCCTTTTTGTTGAAATATGGGATCTTTTCTTCGTCTTTTTTTTTTTCATTTCTACTATTTAGGTTTTATTTGTGAGCAACGAAAGTGGAAGATGGGTCAGATGATACCGTATTATATATATTCTATCAAATTCTATAAAGAAGGCGGTAGGTTCTAGAAAATAATGAGTGGGTAAAGAATGAAAAATTCAACCAGATTCTTGTTCTTGATTCGATTAGGAATTTCTTTTTTTATTACGTTTTTATCCGTATGAATAAAAGATCCTCCTATGGTATACTATTCCATTCTCTATGATGAATGGGTTTGATAGTTTAGATATTGTTATTGATGATATTGATTCGATTGAATATCATTGGGATGTATTCCTCCCATTGAATTTACGGGAGAAAAATTCAGAATCTCTATGGGATTAGATCCCGAGTTATTATCAAGTCAAAAAAAATGATGAAATTATGGAAGTCAATATTCTCGCATTCATTGCTACTGCCCTGTTCATTCTAGTTCCGACTGCTTTTTTACTTATTATTTACGTAAAAACGGTCAGTCAAAATAATTAAATTAATTTGAATCAAGCTTGACGTCTTAGTTCTTATGAATCACGGAAGAAATCAAAGGGATTCAAATCCTACGTCTAAAATGAAATTAGTAGATTAAAAGAAACCGTATATACGACTGCAGAGTGGGGTTCGAAAGAAATAAACTTTTCGACCCTACTCTGCAGTCATATATAAAAAAAGGAGAAAGTCTGGTTGTAGAAAGAAAAATGGATAGGCTTGGGATGGATAACTCCACAATATGGGTCTATATGTACATATATAGACATACGTATGCATATTAAAACTCCAATTTAATTTGCTCCATTACATGCATTTGGATTTGTACCAATTTCGATTACTCTAATAGGATAGAAGCGAATTCCTACCCTTATTCTTATGTCTTACAGTTTGAATTGCTTTATTCGCTTTCTTATTTGATTTCCGATATGGATCCAAGAATCCTCCGAAACAATCAAATCACTGAAAGAAGATATGGTAGGTATGAGCAAGCAATATGCGAATCACTCAGGGCAAGATCGTACTAGGCTTCGTATTTCGTTGGACAGATGCTATATCCCCGTTTTCCTTGGTATAACGTAGGTATCCACATAATAAGAGATAGAATAATAAGAGATAGAACCCCTCTTTAATTGAATTTAACGAGTAAAGCAGGAAAAAGGAGGGGTGTTTTGTTCCTCATTGTAATATCCATGTATAATTCTGTTAAGAGCCGGTTCATGGAACTAATTAATATAGAAATTTACTATTTAGAGCGAATTCGGTTGGAAAAATCGCATATCATGCGGATTCCTTATTACTTTCGAAATAAGGAGGTTCAATATTGGTTTGATTGAAAAGTTCTCTATCACATTACTTTACGGGATTCCAAATTTTGATTTGGAAATAAAGATATCTTTCTTTAAACACGCTTTGCAGGACAATTATGACACTATATAATACAGTTTGATTATTCAACGCAATTAAATTAGTAATGGCCCTAGAGTCCACTTCTTCCCCATACGACAAGTGAAAGAGAAAATGTAAAGACTACCATTAGAGCAGCCCAAGCAAGACTTACTATATCCATGTGTATTATATCCTCTATCTCTATGAATATGAAGAAACTCTTTCATTATTGATCACTAATAATAATGTAATCAATGGTGCAGAGTCAAAGAGTCAAAAAGGGATTCTGAATGAAGACTCTTGATGAACCAACCCACTAACTCCACCCATAACAAGCTCATATATGATTTCTCGATTTCGAGTCGAATTGTTTCTTTTCTTAACCTTTCAAATCTCGAATATAATTAAACTAATGGAATTAAAAGGGATAACCATATCCAATCAAGATAGATCACTATCTACACCTATCGCGATCTCCTATTTGGTCTAATGCGCCTACCCAGTATTTCACAAGGAAACTGGGGAAATCGTCTATTCGATTAATTAGACTCTTGTTTGGGCGTTAATAGAATCGAAAAGAACGCAATTTTTTGTTTCACTTTTCCTCTTTTTTGATTCTATTAAAGAAACTAGCACCCAATCTTGATTGAATATCGAAGCACTCATAAATTCTTGCGAATCCGGATACCAAGCATCTTTTACCCTTTCAAAAACTACCAACTCCCAAGCGATATATGATTCCAAAATAAGTTATTCGACTGTACATTCGATTCGTGTGGGAAGTTTTGATAGCCCATTACGAGAATCCTCACTGGATTCTCCGGCGCACGGATTGCAATTCTTTGATTCTTAAAATAAAGCAAGTGTCGAAAGTGCAAGTACTTTTCCTCTGCTTCGACTAGGAAAGCATTCAACAGCCTATATGCGCGAGCCAAAGTATTTGTGTTTTTGATCAGGCGACACCCGGATTTGAACTGGGGAATGAGGATTTGCAGTCCCCCGCCTTACCGCTCGGCCATGCCGCCAAAATGAGAAAAAATGAATGGAAATTTTTTCTGTCACATAATCAGAAATTCAGTGCAAATCCAATTGGACCCCTTAACTATTGACTGTTAATTCATGAATAGTTATCCATTCAGTATCACTAACCAATTCTTTTCCATATAATTTCTAGTATAACAACAATGATGTGTATATGTAAACCCCAGAACATAAATTGGTACACAGATAGACCGCGTCCGAGATCTTATTTATAGATGTGATTCCCAGATGGAATTAAGGTAGTTAGCGTACTTCTCTTTTTGATTGAATCTATATATGGAAATACAATCGAAATTAGGATATAGCATCGCGCGGGCCCGCGTTCCCCAAAGCCGAGCCGGAATAAGTAATATGCCGATAGTCTTACTTAAGAAAAAGAACCTTTGTTTGGCGGGGGTGCGCTTGAACCGTATTCCACGAATTCAACTAACAAATGAGTAAAATACCTCTCTTTTCCGCGAATTCTTTTTTTTACAAAGGCATCCAATCCAATCTGTGAAAAAGTGAAATGCGAAAAAAACAAACTCTGGAAGGCCCTTTTCTGCCTTTTTCCGATTCCTAGAGAGGGGATCCAATTTGGAATCCATTGAATTTTTTCGGATACCCCATTCGCGGATCTTACTATCATAGTAATAGGGCGAAATCAGATTATTTTTGCTATTCTATACAAGATTTCCTAAATAAGTCGAACCCTCCGAATTTGGTTTCTAGAAAATCTATTTCCATTTCTATTTGTTTCAAATAACTTCTAAGAGTAGAAAATTCTCTTTATTTCTTCGCTCATACGTATTTCCTCCATTCGATCTATCATCTGGAGTTGGATAAAATTTTATGTGATTCAGTAAACAGAATAGAATTCCATCATTGCTCGATCAATCCACCTCATTCCTCGATCGATCGATACGGTTCGATAAAGACTGAGACTTGGAAAATGGATGGGAAACAAAAAATGCTCCGGGATGGAAATGCGGAAATGTCTACAATACCTGGATTTAGTCAGATACAATTTGAGGGATTTTGTAGATTCATTGATCAGGGATTGGGGGAAGAACTCTCTAAGTTTCCAAAAATTGAAGATACAGATCAAGAAATTGAATTTCAATTATTTGTGGAAACATATCAATTAGTAGAACCTTTGATAAAAGAGCGGGATGCTGTGTATAAATCACTCACATATTCTTCGGAATTATATGTGCCTGGGGGATTAATTTGGAAAACCGGTAAGGATACGCAAGAACAAACCATATTTATTGGAAAAATTCCTCTAATGAATTCTTTGGGAAGCTTTATAGTAAATGGAATATACAGAATTGTGATCAATCAAATCGTGCAAAGCCCCGGTATTTATTACCGTTCGGAGTTGGATCATAACGGAATTTCGGTCTATACCGGTACCATAATATCAGATTGGGGAGGAAGATTAAAATTAGAGATTGATGGAAAAGCAAGGATATGGGCGCGTGTAAGTAGGAAACAAAAAATCTCTATTCTAGTTCTATTATCAGCTATGGGTTTGAATCTAAGAGAAATTATAGATAATGTTTGTTACCCTGAAATTTTCTTGTCTTTCCTGAAGGATAAGAAAAAAAAAGGAGGGGGGTCAAAGGAAAATGCAATTTTGGAGTTTTATAAACAATTTGCTTGTGTCGGTGGGGATCCGGTATTTTCGGAGTCCTTATGTAAGGAATTACAAAAGAAATTTTTTCAACAACGATGTGAATTAGGAAGGATTGGTCGACGAAATATGAACCATAGACTTAATCTTGATATACCTCAGAACATTACATTTTTGTTACCACGAGATATCTTGGCGGCTGCGGACCATTTGATCCGAATGAAATTTGGAATGGGTACACTTGACGACATGAATCATTTGAAAAATAAACGTATACGTTCTGTAGCGGATCTCTTACAAGATCAATTCGGATTGGCTCTGGCTCGTTTAGAATATGCGGTTCAAGGGACTCTCGGTGGAGCAATTCGAAATAAATTGATACCGACGCCTCAGAATTTGGTAACCTCCACTCCATTAACAACCACTTATGAATCCTTTTTTGGCCTACACCCCTTATCTCAAGTTTTGGATCAAACGAATCCATTGACACAAATAGTTCACGGGCGCAAATTAAGTTATTTGGGTCCCGGGGGTTTGACAGCGCGAACTGCCAGTTTTCGGATACGCGATATCCATCCTAGTCACTATGGCCGTATCTGCCCAATTGACACATCCGAAGGAATCAATGTTGGGCTCATTGGATCCTTAGCAATTCATGCGAGGCTTGGTCATTGGGGGTCATTAGAAAGGCCGTTTTATGAAATTTCTGAGAAATCCAAAGAGGCACGCGTGGTTTATTTATCACCAAGTAGAGATGAATACTATATGGTCTCGTCAGGAAATTCTTTGGCGTTGAATCGGGGTATTCAGGAAGAACAGATTGTTCCAGCTCGCTATCGCCAAGAATTCCTGACTATTGCATGGGAACAGATTCATCTGCGAAGCATTTTTCCCTTCCAATATTTTTCTATTGGAGCTTCTCTTATTCCTTTTATCGAACACAATGATGCAAATCGGGCTTTAATGAGTTCGAATATGCAACGGCAAGCAGTTCCACTTTGTCAATCCGAGAAGTGCATTGTTGGAACGGGGTTGGAACGCCAAGTGGCTCTCGATTCGGGGGTCTCTCCTATAGCCGAACAGGAGGGAAAGATTATTTATACCAATACTGCCAAGCTTGTGTTATCCGGTAACGGGGGCACTGCTCGAAGCATTCCATTGGTTATGTATCAACGTTCCAATAAAAATACTTGGATGCACCAAAAAGCTCGGGTTCCACGGGGGAAATGTATGAAAAAGGGACAAATTTTAGCGGATGGTGCCGCTACAGTTGGTGGCGAGCTCGCTTTGGGAAAAAACGTATTAGTAGCTTATATGCCGTGGGAGGGATACAATTTTGAAGATGCGGTACTTATTAGCGAACGTCTGGTATATAAAGATATATATACTTCTTTTCACATACGGAAATATGAAATTCAGACTCATGTCACAAGCCAAGGTCCTGAAAGGATCACTAATGAAATACCCCATTTAGAAGCCCACTTACTTCGCAATTTAGACCAAAATGGAATTGTGGTACTGGGGTCGTGGGTCGAAACGGGTGATATTTTAGTAGGTAAATTAACGCCCCAGATAGCCAAAGAATCCTCATATGCCCCGGAGGATAGATTATTACGAGCCATACTTGGTATTCAGGTATCCACGGCAAAGGAAACTTGTCTAAAACTCCCTCGAGGTGGCAGAGGCCGAGTTATTGATGTGAGATGGATTCAGAAAAAAGGGGGTTCCAGTTATAATCCAGAAATGATTCGTGTATATATTTCACAGAAACGTGAAATAAAAGTCGGGGATAAAGTAGCCGGAAGACATGGGAATAAGGGTATCATTTCGAAAATTTTGCCTAGACAAGATATGCCTTATTTGCAAGATGGAACACCCGTTGATATGGTCTTCAACCCATTAGGAGTCCCTTCACGAATGAATGTTGGGCAGATATTTGAATGCTCGCTCGGGTTAGCCGGGAATCTGCTAGACAGGCATTATCGAATATCACCCTTTGATGAGAGATATGAGCAAGAGGCTTCGAGAAAACTTGTGTTTTCTGAATTATATCAAGCCAGTAAGCAAACTGCGAATCCATGGGTATTTGAACCTGAGTATCCGGGAAAAAGCCGAATCTTTGATGGAAGAACGGGAGCTCCTTTTGAACAGCCTGTTATAATAGGAAAGTCCTATATTCTGAAATTAATTCATCAAGTTGATGATAAAATTCATGGGCGTTCGAGTGGACATTACGCACTTGTTACACAACAACCTCTTAGAGGAAGGGCCAAGCAAGGGGGACAACGGGTAGGAGAAATGGAAGTTTGGGCTTTAGAGGGTTTTGGTGTTGCTCATATTTTACAAGAGATGCTTACTTATAAATCGGATCATATTCGAGCGCGTCAGGAAGTACTTGGTACTACGATTCTGGGAGGCACAATAGCGAACCTCGAGGAGGAGGCTCCCGAATCTTTTCGATTGCTCGTTCGAGAACTACGATCTTTGGCTCTGGAACTGAACCATTTCCTTGTATCTGAGAAGAACTTTCAGATTAATAGGAAGGAAGCTTGATCGAGATGAATTTAAAATTTTCTTCTATTCTATGATCGACCAATATAAACATCAACAACTTCGAATTGGATTAGTTTCTCCTCAACAAATAATTACTTGGGCCCAGAAAATTTTACCTAATGGAGAAATTGTTGGAGAGGTGACAAAACCCCAGACTTTTCATTACAAAACCAATAAACCGGCAAAAGGTGGGTTGTTTTGTGAAAGAATTTTTGGGCCCATAAAAAGTGGAATTTGTGCTTGTGGAAATTATCGAGTAATTGGCAATGAAAAAGAGGATCCTAAATTTTGTGAACAGTGTGGAGTCGAGTTTGTCGATTCTCGCGTACGAAGATATCAAATGGGATACATCAAACTCGCGTGTCCAGTAACTCATGTGTGGTATTTGAAGCGTCTTCCTAGTTATATCGCGAATCTTTTAGATCAACGGCTTAAAGACTTAGAAGGCCTTGTATACTGCGATTTTTCTTTTGGGAGGCCCATAGTTAAAAAACCCACTTTCTTGCGATTACGAGGTTCATTCGAATATGAAATCCAATCATGGAAATACAGTATCCCACTTTTTTTTACTACCCAGGGCTTTGATACATTTCGAAATCGAGAAATATCGACTGGAGCCAGTGCTATCAGAGAACAATTAGCCGATCTGGATTTGCGACGTATTCTAGATTCTTCATTGTTAGAATGGAAAGAATTAGGTGAAGAAGGGCCCTCCGATAATGAGTGGGAAGAGCAAAAAATTCGACGCAGAAAGTCTTTTTTGGTTCGACGTATGCAATTAGCTAAGCATTTTATTCGAACAAACATAGAACCAGAATGGATGGTTTTGTGCCTATTGCCAGTTCTTCCTCCCGAGTTGAGACCTATCATTCAGATAGATGGAGGTAAGCTAATGAGCTCGGATATTAATGAACTCTATCGAAGAGTTCTCTATCGGAACAATACTCTTACTGATCTATTAACAGAAAGTCGATCTACGCCAAGGGAATTAGTAATGTGTCAGGAGAAATTAGTACAAGAAGCTGTGGATACACTTCTGGATAATGGGGTCCGCGGACAACCAATAAGGGACGGTCATAATAAAATTTACAAATCGTTTTCCGATGTAATTTCAGGAAAAGAAGGGAGATTTCGTGAGACTTTGCTTGGTAAACGGGTTGATTATTCGGGCCGTTCCGTCATTGTTGTGGGACCCTCGCTTTCATTACATCGATGTGGATTGCCCCGTGAAATAGCAATAGAGCTTTTCCATCCATTTGTAATTCGTGGTCTAATCGGACAACACATTGCTTCCAACATAGGAGTTGCGAAAAGTAAAATTCGGGAAAAAGCACCCATTGTGTGGGAAATACTTGAAGAAGTTATGGAGGGGCATCCTATATTGCTGAATCGAGCGCCCACTTTGCATAGATTAGGCATACAGGCATTCCAACCCATTTTAGTGGAAGGTCGTGCTATTTGTTTACATCCATTAGTTTGTAAGGGATTCAATGCAGATTTTGATGGGGATCAAATGGCTGTTCATATACCTTTATCCTTGGAGGCTCAAGCGGAGGCGCGTTTACTTATGTTTTCTCATATGAATCTCTTGTCTCCGGCGATTGGAGATCCCATTTCCATACCAACACAAGATATGCTTATGGGGCTCTATGTATTAACGATCGGGAATCGTCGAGGTATTTGTGCAAATAGGTATAATCCGTGGAATCATAAAACCCTCCAAAATGAAAAAATAGACGAGAATAACCCTAAGTATACAAAAGAACCTTACTTTTGTAGTTCGTATGATGCACTTGGGGCCTTTCGCCAGAAACGAATTAATTTAGATAGTCCTTTGTGGCTTCGGTGGCGACTCGATCACGGCGTCATTGCACCAAGAGAAGTTCCGATCGAAGTTCAATGTGACTCCTTTGGTACCTATCATGAGATTTATGGTCACTATCTAATAGTCAGAAATGTCAAGAAAGAAATCCTTTGTATCGACATTCGAACCACTGTTGGTCTTATTTCTTTTTATCGAGAGATCGAAGAAGCCATAGAAGGATTTTGTCGGGCTTGCTCATAGAGTACTTAAGCGAAAAAATTCTAGGATACCCGTGATAATGTAATTCTGGTCTCCCCGTCTCAACGAATATTCTATTCGAATTCATGCATTTCTACCCAACTCAAGATTGAGGAAAGGCAGTCTTCGAATCACTGACTCAAACCCATTGTTAAATCCTACTCAACCGAATAGGGAGGTACTTATGACAGAACAGGCCCACTTAGTCTTTCACAATAAAGCAGTAGATGGAACTGCCATGAGGCGGCTTATTAGCCGATTAATAGATCACTTTGGAATGGCATATACATCCCATATCCTGGATCAAATAAAAACTCTAGGTTTCCAGCAAGCCACTACTACATCCATTTCATTAGGCATTGATGATCTTTTAACAATACCTTCGAAGGGATGGCTAGTACAAGATGCTGAACAACAAAGTTTCATTTTGGAAAAACACCACAATTATGGGAATGTACATGCGGTAGAAAAATTACGCCAATCGATTGAGATCTGGTATGCTACAAGTGAATATTTACGCCACGAAATGAATCTGAATTTTCGGATGACCGATCCTTCTAATCCAGTCCATATAATGTCTTTTTCGGGAGCTAGAGGAAATGCATCTCAGGTCCATCAATTAGTAGGTATGAGAGGATTAATGTCGGATCCGCAAGGACAAATGATTGATTTACCCATTCAAAGCAATTTACGCGAAGGACTTTCTTTAACGGAATATATTATTTCCTGCTACGGAGCTCGCAAAGGAGTTGTAGATACTGCTGTGCGAACATCAGATGCTGGATACCTCACGCGCAGACTTGTTGAAGTAGTTCAACACATTGTTGTACGTAGAACAGATTGCGGCACCACCCGAGGGATTTCTGTGAATCCTCGAAATGGGATGAGAACAGAAAGAATTTTTATACAAGCATTAATTGGTCGTGTATTAGCAGACGATCTATATATGGGCTCACGATGCATTGCCGTTCGAAATCAAGATATTGGGGTTGGACTTGTCAATCGATTCATAATCTTGCAAGCCCAATCAATATCGATTAGAACTCCTTTTACTTGTAGGAGTACATCTTGGATCTGTCGATTATGTTATGGCCGCAGTCCTACACACGGCGACCTGGTCGAATTGGGAGAAGCAGTCGGTATTATTGCGGGTCAATCTATTGGGGAACCGGGGACTCAACTAACATTAAGAACCTTTCATACCGGTGGAGTATTTACAGGCGGTACTGCCGAACATGTACGAGCTCCGGATAATGGAAAAATAAAATTCAATGAAGATTTGGTTTATCCCACACGCACACGTCATGGATATCCTGCTTTTCTTTGTTATATCGATCTCTCTGTAACTATTGAGGGTCCGGATGTTCGACATAATGTGAATATTCCATCCAAAAGTTTGATTTTAGTGAAAAATGGTCAATATGTAGAATCCGAACAAGTGATTGCTGAGATTCGCGCCGAAGTATCCACCTTGAATTTGAAAGAGAGGGTTCGAAAACATATTTATTCTGACTCCGGGGGAGAAATGCACTGGAGTACCGCTGTGTACCATGCACCCGAGTATAGATCTGGTAATGTGCATCTCTTACCCAAAACAAGTCATTTGTGGATATTATCCGGAGTTCCCTACAGATCGAGTATAGTCCCCCTTTCGCTCCACAAGGATCAGGATCAAATAAGTATCCATTCTCTTTCTGCCAAAGAAAAATGGATTTCGAATCCTTCAGTGACTCATGATCAAATGAGAAACCGCTTTTTTCGGTCGGATCCTTCTGGTAAAAAAGGGGGCTGGGTTCTTGATTATTCAGGACCTGCGGACATCCTATGTAATGGTCGTAATTTACTATACCCTGCCGTTCTCGATGAGAATTCCGATTTATTGGCAAAGAGGCGCAGAAATAGATTCATCATTCCATTACAATCGAATCAAGAAAAAGAACGAATACCCCGTTCCGGTATCTCAATTGAAATACCCCGAAATGGTCTTTTCCGTAGAAATAGTATTTTTGCTTATTTCGATGATCCCCGATACAGAAGAAAGAGTTCAGGAATTACGAAATATAGAACTATAGAGGTGGATCCAATCGTCAAAAAAGAGGATTTGATTGAGTATCGACGAAAAAAAGAATTGAGGCCAAAATACCAAACGAAAATAGATCACTTTTTTTTCATTCCCGAGGAAGTGCATATCTTACCCGGATCCTCTGCGATAATGGTACAGAACAATAGTATTATTGGAGTAGATACCCCAATTACTTTCAATATAAGAAGTCGAGTAGGTGGATTGGTCCAGGTAGAGAAAAAAAAAAAAAAGATGGAATTAAAAATATTTTCGGGAGATATCTATTTTCCTGGAGAGACAGATAAGATATTCTGGCACAGCAACATCCTGGTACCGCCTAGAGCCCTAAAAAAGAATTTTAAAGACTCGAAAAAATTCCAAAGTGGGATCTATGTACAAAGGATCACACCGAAAAAAAAAAAAGATTTTGTTTTGGTCCGACCCATTGTCACGTATGAAACAGCAGACGGGATAAATTTCCCAGCGCTTTTCCCCCAGGATCCTTTGCGGGAAAGGGATAATGTGCAACTTCGAGTTGTCAATTATATTCGTTATGGAAATTGCAAACCAATTCGTGAAATTTATCCGGCTAATATTCAATTAGTTCGAACTTGTTTCGTCTTGCATTGGGACCAAGACAAAAGGGGTTCCTCGAGAGATATAGAGGAGGCTCGCGCGTCCTTTGTTGAGGTAAGGATAAATACTCGGATTCGAGATTTCATAAGAATGGACTTAGTAAAGTCCCCCATTTCGTATACCCGAAAAAGGAATGCTCCGGCAGGTTCAGGATGGATCCCCCCTAATGGATCAGATCACACCAATCTCAATCCTTTTTATTCCAAGGCAAGGATTAAACAATCATTTATTCGTCATCAAGGAACTATCCGTACGTTGTTGAATAAAAAGAAGGAATGGCAATCCTTCATAACTTTGTCATCATCTAATTGTTCTCGAATAGGTCCACTCAACGCATTGAAATATTCCGCGAGAAAAAGTGAAAAAAAAAGGGATCAGCTACTCGTAATTAAGGATTTGTTGGGCCCTTTAGGAATTGTCCCTAAAATGTCCCATTTTTTTTCATTTTACTATTTACTAACTCATAATCAAATCTTGGTAAAAAAACATCCGCTGCTTGACAATTTAAAACGGACTTCCCGAGTCCTTAACTATTATCTAATGGACGAAACTGGCCGAATTTATAATCCCGACCCATCTCTTAACATGATTTTGAATCCATTCAATGGGAATTGGAATTTTCTCCGTCACGATTCTTCGGAAGAAACATCGACAATAATTACTCTTGGACAGTTTTTTGGGGAAAATGGATGTATATCGAAATCTGGGCCCCATCTAAAGTCGGGGCAGGTCCTAATTGTTGATGTTGACTCTTTAGTAATAAGATCTGCAAAGCCCTATTTGGCTACTCCAGGAACAACCATTCATGGCCATTATGGGAAAATCCTTTACGCAGGAGATACATTAGTTACATTTATATATGAAAAATCAAGATCGGGTGATATAACGCAAGGTCTTCCAAAAGTCGAAAAAGTGTTCGAAGTTCGTTCGATTGAGTCAATATCAATGAACTTAGAAGAACGGCTTGAAGGTTGGAACAACTGTATAACAAGAATTCTTGGCATTCCCTGGGGATTTTTGATTGGCGCTGAGCTAACCCTAGCGCAAAGTCGTATATCTTTGGTTAATAAGATTCAAAAGGTTTATCGCTCGCAGGGCGTGCAGATACATAATAGGCATATAGAAATTATTGTACGTCAAATAACATCCAAAGTGTTGGTTTCAGAAGACGGAATGTCGAATGTTTTTTCACCCGGCGAATTAATTGGATTGTTGAGAGCGGAACGGACGGGGCGTGCTTTGGAAGAAGCGATCTGTTACCGAGCCGTCTTATTAGGAATAACAAAGGCGTCTCTGAATACTCAAAGTTTCATATCCGAAGCAAGTTTTCAAGAAACTGCTAGAGTTTTAGCAAAAGCCGCTCTACGAGGTCGTATCGATTGGTTGAAAGGCCTAAAAGAGAATGTTGTGCTGGGGGGTCTGATACCCGTTGGTACCGGATTCAAAGGATTAGTGTACCGTTTAAGGCCCCATAGCAACGTTTCGTTGGAAATCGAAAAGAAGAATCTATTCGAGGGGGGCATGAGAGATATTTTGTTCCATCACAAACAATTGTTTGATTCTTGCACCCCTAGGAACTTCTCCGATCCATTAGAACAGCCATTTACCAGATTTACAGATTGATTCCTAAGAATAGAGTCATCCTTTTCATTTAATGAAACTTTCACTATCCAGCTGTTATGTTGTTAAAAAAACAATGGAATGTGTTAAATAAACAAAACCAATAGAAAGGAATTAATAGCTTGGTCCGTGTATCACGGCTCAATCTCTGGTAGAAAGGTTCCGTCGGAACAATTTTTAATTTCATCAGGTACCTCGTCTAAAAAAAAAGAGGTAGTGTGGGGGGAAATGACAAGAAAGTATTGGAATATCAATTTAGAAGAGATGATGAAAGCAGGAGTTCATTTTGGTCATGGTATTAGGAAGTGGAATCCTCGAATGGCACCCTATATCTCTGCAAAGCGGAAGGGTATTCATATTATAAATCTTACTCGAACTGCTCGCTTTTTATCAGAAGCTTGTGATTTACTTTTTTATGCAGCATGTAGAGAAAAACAATTCTTAATCGTTGGTACAAAAAAGAAAGCAGCTGGTTCAGTAGCATTGGCTGCAATAAGGGCCCGATGCCATTATGTTAATAAAAAATGGCTCGGTGGTATGTCAACGAATTGGTCCACTACAGAAACAAGACTTCATCAGTTCAGGGACTTGAGAGCAGAGCAAAGAGCGGGAAGATTCAACCATCTTCCGAAACGAGATGCAGCAATACTCAAGAGAAAATTATCTCACTTGCAAAAATATCTAGGCGGCATCAAATATATGACGGAGTTGCCCGATATTGTAATCATCATTGATCAGCACGGAGAATATACGGCTCTTCGAGAGTGTATTACTTTGGGAATTCCAACAATTTGTTTAATCGATACAAATTGTGACCCGGATCTTGCGGATCTTTCGATTCCAGCCAACGATGACTCTATAGCTTCAATTCGATTTATTCTTAATAAATTAGTCTCCGCAATTCGTGAGGGTCGTTCTAGCTCTAGTGAGGGTCGTTCTAGCTCTATAAGAAAGCGTTGATTAATAATAAGATAAGTCAATTACTTCGCGAATTCCATAAATTTATGGAATCGGTTACTTTACTATATCCGGAATATTGAAAAAGAGATCAAAATTACTGGGGATATTATGGAATTATTAGGCCTCTGAAATAAAAAAAGAAATTCAAGTCGGTGAATTGATAAAGAGAGAGTTGAGTCGAAATAATTCCCCTTTAAATTCGAGTTTTGTCCGGGGGCAATATGAATGTTCTACCATGTTCCATCAACACACTAAAAGGTTTATATGATATATCCGGTGTAGAAGTAGGCCAACATTTCTATTGGCAAATAGGGGGGTTTCAAGTCCATGCTCAAGTACTTATTACTTCGTGGTTCGTAATTGCTCTCTTATTAGGTTCTGCTACTCTAGCTGTTCGCAATCCACAAACCATTCCGACCGATGGTCAGAATTTTTTTGAATATGTCCTCGAATTCATTCGAGATTTGAGCAAAACCCAAATTGGAGAAGAATATGGTCCTTGGGTTCCTTTTATTGGAACTATGTTCTTATTTATTTTTGTTTCCAACTGGTCAGGGGCTCTTTTACCTTGGAAAATCATAGAATTACCTCATGGGGAGTTGGCCGCACCCACGAATGATATAAATACTACTGTTGCTTTAGCTTTACCTACGTCAGTAGCCTATTTTTATGCGGGTCTTACAAAAAAAGGATTGGGCTATTTCGGTAAATATATTCAACCAACGCCAATCCTTTTACCAATTAACATCCTAGAAGATTTCACCAAACCCTTATCACTTAGTTTTCGGCTTTTTGGGAATATATTGGCTGATGAATTAGTGGTTGTTGTACTTGTTTCTTTAGTCCCTTCAGTAGTTCCTATACCTGTAATGTTTCTTGGATTATTTACAAGTGGTATTCAAGCTCTTATTTTCGCAACTTTAGCTGCGGCTTATATAGGGGAATCCATGGAGGGCCATCATTGACTATGGTTCCAAATCGAATTTTTTGCTACCAATAGAAGGACGGTTTGAACAGAAAACGGATATTGTTAAATTGGATTCTCGGGGCATGAATCAGATCCTAAGATTTCCTCTTGCCCCATTTATGCCGTCCTCCCTTTGGATTTCGATCGAGCCAATCCTATTATTTTTTATGATTCATAGAGAATCCAATTAATTGCACCGAATTGGGTCTCAAATAGGGATCTCCTTTCTATGGAAGGATTCCGATTCATTCATTTTTCTTTAGACTTGCATTAATGCGGGATAGCGATAATGAAAAGGAAACCCGTAAATTGACAAATAGGTTTTTTCCAGAATGGACTCGTGATGGGTCCCACTGGGTATAGGGAATTGATTTAATGCTTATAAATCAACCCTTACACATGTTTCAAACAATAATTCGATTAAGATGTAAATTTTTGGTTTACGTTATGGAAGAAAGACATGTATATGCGATAGTAGATATTTACTAGTTATATAGGAACTATTCATATCATATTTACTTTGCTACTCTATGGTGAAGTTAGATAGGAATTACAATCGAAGCGCTAGCGTCTCGGCCAAATGAATAAACAGATGAAATCCAGCATATCGAAGGGAAAAACTACAGAATGGAAGAGAGGGGTTTGAAAAAAAAAAGGAAATGGAAGAACTAGGTTCTTGTAGATTGATTGTGGCATGGATTAGGGATTAATAAGGACTCCGTGGATAGGAACTAAAAACCCGAGATCGAAGGAGCTCTTTTCATTCCAAAATCTCATTACTCAAAATTTGGAGTTCATAGTTATTTCGACGGAATGGATCTTAGTAATGGAATACGTAATGGAATACTAAAAGAAGTCAGAATTCATGGGTTGCTTGCTTGTATCATTAACCATTTCTTTCTTTCTTTTTATGCAAGGGGCTTACCATGAATCCACTGATTTCTGCCGCTTCCGTTATTGCTGCTGGATTGGCTGTAGGGCTGGCTTCCATTGGACCTGGAATTGGTCAAGGTACTGCTGCGGGACAAGCCGTAGAAGGTATTGCGAGACAACCAGAGGCAGAGGGTAAAATACGAGGTACTTTATTGCTTAGTCTGGCTTTTATGGAAGCTTTAACAATTTATGGGCTAGTCGTGGCATTAGCGCTCTTATTTGCAAATCCTTTTGTTTAATCCTCGAAATGGCAAAGTCTTTGTTCGCTCTTTCTTATTTTCTTACCTTGAGTTTGCCCCTTTATTTTGTGCGTTATAATTTTACTCCTACAATAACTTGCACTTAATTCTGAGCCCCGGTGGGAAGGACTAATTGGAGGATCGGGAATTCGTGGATCCACTCGTTTTCTTCCTTCCCGTTCTTTTCTTCCTTCCTTCCCATTCTCAGTCTAACGGACCCCCTTTTTTTAGGAAGCCTTGAAACAAAGGAGATATAGCGCAACTGAGATGATCTCTGGGGTGAGAAATCAGATTCTAATTAAGTATTTTTTTGAAGTGCTTCAATTGAAATCGAAAAAAGAATTCAATAAATTGAATTTCTCAATTCAATACGAAAATAAATCAAATAAAAGAAGGCGAAGTAATACACAAAGAAGTAAGTCCTATTTATAAGAGGAGATCATATGAAAAATGTAACCGATTCTTTCGTTTCCTTGGGTCACTGGCCAGCCGCCGGGAGTTTCGGATTTAATACCGATATTTTAGCAACAAATCCAATAAATCTAAGTGTAGTCCTTGGTGTATTGATTTTTTTTGGAAAGGGAGTGTGTGCGAGTTGTTTATTTCAAGAATAAGCTGGATCTAACCAGCTGCACTTTATTTCTTCTTTATAACTAGCAAAGAAAGGTGCACGATCTCGCGAATTACTTCTGAATTTATTTAGAAATCATATGTATGAACCATAGCATTTCGTGATTCATTGGTAAATAAACTTTGATTCTCTATCAACCAATAATATGGGACCCTAAACATGGTTAAAGCAAAATTGTTTGAAGTCCCGTCGCAACGTTGGTACTCTTTCTACCACTATGTTAGTATGGAGATGGTTTCAAACTGAATAGTTCCATTTTATTCACTATAGAACACTCATATTGATAAAATAATTGGAACCTTTTCTTGTAAAAGTCAAAATAGGATGCCCCTCTTTTTTTATCCAATGCGGAATTGACGACCTATGTATAACGTATAACGTACGCGGAATTTTTTGATTTAAAGAAAAAACAGCTTTGCCGAGAATTACATATTTTTTGTCTGGTCGGAAGAGTCCTCCGAATAGTCTGGTCTTGGATCAACACGAAGTTTCCATATTTTGGAATTCGAACAGAAAAGAGAGGATAAGCTCATTACAGAAATAAAAAAGCAATCTAGGAATCTTCTAGAAGTAATTGAGTATGAGAGCCAAATGAATCGAAAGATTCCTGTTTGGTTCGGGAAGAGATCATGGAAGTTTCCAAATTAATGGGAAGATAATCTACTTTCATTAAATGATTTATTAGATAACCGAAAACAGAGAATCGTGAGTACTATTCGCAATTCCGAAGAGCTGCGCGGAGGGGCCATTGAAAAGCTGGAAAAAGCCAAGGCTCGATTAGGAAAAGTAAAACTGGAAGCAGATGAGTATCGAGTGAATGGATACTCCGAGATAGAACGAGAAAAATTGAAGTTGATTAATTCAACTTATCCGAGTTTGGAACGATTTGAAAATGACAAAAATGAAACCATTCGGTTTGAACAACAAAGAGCGATTAATGAAGTTAGACAACGCGTTTTTCAACAAGCCCTACAAGGAGCTCTAGGAACTCTGAATAGTTGTTTGAACAACGAGTTACATTTACGCACCATCAGCGCGAATATTGGTATGTTTGGAGCGATGAAAGAAATAACGGATTAGTCTTTCTTTTCTCCTGTTCCTGTAGTCGAGGCATTATTTATTGATTTTTCCTTTGTTTCTGAAAAAAGAATTAAGTACGACTCATGGCAACCCTCCGAGCCGACGAAATTGGTAATATTATCCGCGAACGTATTGAGCAATATAATAGGG